GCTCAAACGGAGGCTCGTTTACTTATGTTTTCTCATATGAATCTCTTGTCTCCAGCTATCGGGGACCCTATTTCTGTACCAACTCAAGACATGCTTATTGGACTCTATTTATTAACAATCGGAAATCGTCGAGGTATTTGTGCAAATAGGTATAATCCATATAATAGTGGAAACTACCAAAAAAAAATAGTTAATAATCATAATAATAACTATAGGTATATGAGGGAAAAAGAACCCTATTTTTCTAGTTCCTATGATGCACTTGGAGCTTATCGACAGAAAAGAATCAGTTTAAATAGTCCTTTGTGGCTCCGATGGAGACGAGATCAACGTGTCATTGGTTCAAGAGAAGTTCCCATCGAAGTTCAATATGAATCTTTAGGTACTTATCATGAGATTTATGGGCACTATCTAATAGTAGGAAGTATAACAAAAGAAATCCGTTCTATATACATTCGAACTACTCTTGGTCATATTTCTTTTTATAGAGAATTAGAAGAAGCCATACAGGGTTTTTGTCGAGCCTACTCATACGCTATCTAATCTAATTTCTTAGATTAGGCGATGTTTGTGCCTAGTGCCTAGGGTAATTCAGGTCTCCCAAATTTCACTGGTATTCTAATTTCTGAATTTCTGTGTGAATCAAGATTGAGGAAAGGAAGTTTTCGAATCATTGACTTGGGTCCATTGTCGAATCCTACTTAGCAGAAGAAATATAAGAGAAGAGGTACTTATGGCAGAACGGGCTGATCCGGTCTTTCACAATAAAGTGATAAATGGAACTGCTATGAAACGACTTATTAGCAGGTTAATCGATCATTTCGGAATGGCATATACATCACATATCTTGGATCAAATAAAAACTTTGGGTTTCCAGCAAGCCACTGCTACATCTATTTCATTAGGAATTGATGATCTTTTAACAATCCCTTCGAAGGGATGGTTAGTCCAAGACGCCGAACAACAAAGTTTTATTTTAGAGAAACACCATCATTATGGGAATGTACACGTGGTAGAAAAATTACGTCAATCCATTGAGATATGGTATGCTACAAGTGAATATTTGAGAAAAGAAATGAATCCTAATTTTCGTATGACTGATCCTTCTAATCCAGTACATATAATGTCCTTTTCGGGAGCTAGAGGAAATGCATCTCAGATACATCAATTAGTGGGTATGAGAGGATTAATGTCGGATCCCCAAGGACAAATGATTGATTTACCCATTCAAAGCAATTTACGTGAAGGACTTTCTTTGACAGAATATATAATTTCCTGCTATGGAGCTCGCAAAGGAGTTGTAGATACTGCTGTACGAACATCAGATGCTGGATACCTCACACGTAGACTTGTTGAAGTAGTTCAACACATTATTATACGTAGAACAGATTGTGGTACTATCCGAGGTATTTCTGTGAGCCCTCAAAATGGTATGACAGAAAAAATTTTTGTCCAAACACTAATTGGTCGTGTATTAGCAGACGATATATATATTGGTTTGCGGTGTCTTGCCACTCGAAATCAAGATATTGGGATTGGACTTATAAATCGATTCATAACCTTTCGAGCACAACCAATATATATTAGAACCCCCTTTACTTGCAGGAGTACATCTTGGATCTGCCAATTATGTTATGGTCGGAGTCCTACTCATGGTGACCTGGTCGAATTGGGAGAAGCTGTAGGTATTATTGCAGGTCAATCAATTGGGGAACCAGGGACTCAACTAACATTAAGAACTTTTCATACTGGTGGAGTATTCACAGGTGGTACTGCCGAGTATGTACGAGCTCCTTCTAATGGAAAAATAAAATTGAATGAGAATTTGGTTCATCCCACACGTACCCGTCATGGGCATCCCGCTTTTCTATGTTCTATGGACTTGTATGTAACTATTGAGAGTCGGGATATTCTACATAATGTAAATATTCCACTAAAGAGTTTGATTTTAGTTCAAAATAATCAATATGTAGAATCAGAACAAGTAATTGCTGAAATTCGTGCTGGAACGTCCACTTTTTATTTTAAAGAGAAGGTACGAAAACATATTTATTCTGAATCAGAGGGAGAAATGCACTGGAGTACTGATGTACACCATGCACCTGAATATACATATGGTAATGTTCATCTATTATTAAAAACAAGTCATTTATGGATATTAGCAGGAGGTTCGTGCAGATCTAGTATAGTGTCTTTTTCGCTCCACAAGGATCAAGATCAAATGAATCCTCATGCTTTTTCTGTCGAAGAAAGATATATCTCTGATCTATCAATGACTAACGGTCGAGTAAGATATAAATTGTTAGATACTTCTGATAAAAAAGATAAGAAAATTCTTGACTATTCAATAAGACCTGATCAAACCATATATAATGGTCATTGGAATATTATATATCCTTCTATTATCCAAGGGAATTCTTATTTCTTGGCGAAAAAGCGAAGAAATAGATTCATCATCCCATTACAATATGATCAAAAACGAGAGAATAAACTAATACCCTTTGGTATTTCAATTGAAATACCAAAACAAGGTATTTTACGTAGAAATAGTATTCTTGCTTTTTTTGATGATCCACGATACAGAAGAAATAATTCGGGAATTACTAAATATGGGACCGTAGAGGTCAATTCAATTATCAAAAAAGAGGATTTAATTGAGTATAGAGGATCAAAAGAATTTATTCCGAAATACCAAATGAAAGTAGATCGTTTTTTTTTTATTCTCGAGGAAGTGCATATTTTACCTGGATCTTCATTGATAATGGTCCAGAACAATAGTATCATTGGAGTAGATACACAACTCGCTTTAAATATAAATACAAGAAGTCGAGTAGGCGGATTAGTCCGCCTGGAGAGAAAAAAAAAATATATTGAACTAAAAATATTTTCCGGAGATATTTATTTTCCTGGAGAGGCAGATAAGATATCTAGGCACAGCGGCATTTTTATACCACCGAAAACAAAAAAAAAAAATTCTAAGGAATCAAAAAAATTGAAAAATTGGATCTATGTCCAACGGATCACACCCACAAAGAAAAAGTATTTTGTTTTGGTTCGACCCGTAGTCACATATGAAATAACTGATGGCATAAATTTAGCAACACTTTTTCCTCAAGATCTCTTGCGGGAAAAGGATAATGTCCAACTTAGAGTTGTCAATTATATCCTTTATGGAAATGGCAAGTCAATTCGAGGAATTTTTCACACAAGTATTCAATTAGTTCGCACTTGTTTAATATTGAATTGGGATCCAGAACAAAATGGTTCTCCGAAAGATATTCGTGCTTCCTTTATTGAGGTAAAGGGAAATGATCTGATTCGAAATTTCATGAGAATTGAGTTAGTAAAGTCCAGCATTTCGTATATCGGAAAAAGATATGATAGGGCAAGTTCAGGATTGATTTCCGATAATGGATTAGATCGTACAAATATAAATCCTTTTTACTGCAAGGTTAGTATTCAATTACTTACACAACATCAAGGTACTATTGGTACATTGTTGAATCGAAATAAGGAATGCCAATCTTTGATAATTTTGTCATCATCCAATTGTTCTCGAATTGGTCCATTCAATGGTTCGAAATATAACATGATAAAAGAATCGGATCCCATAATCCCAATTAAGGATTTGTTGTGTCCTTTGGGGACTATTGTCCCTAAAATGGTAAATTTATATTCATTTTACCATTTAATAACTTATAATCAGATTTTGTTAAAGAAATATTTGCTACTTGGTAATTTTCAACAGACTTTCCAAGTACTTGAAGTACTTAAATACTGTTTAATAGATGAAAATAGGAGGATTTATAATCCCGATCCATGCAGTAACATCATTTTGAATCCATTCCATTTGAATTGGCATTTTCTCCATCACGATTATTGGGAAGAGACATCTACAATAATTAGCCTTGGACAATTTTTTTGTGAAAATATATGTCTATTTAAATATAAATCGCACATAAAAAAATCTGGGCAAATTATAATTGTTGATGTTGACACTTTAATTATAAGATCCGCTAAGCCCTATTTAGCCACTCCAGGAGCAACTATTCATGGCCATTATGGTAAAATATTTTACGAAGGAGATACATTAATTACATTTATATATGAAAAATCAAGATCTGGTGATATAACACAAGGTCTTCCAAAAGTGGAACAAATCTTAGAAGTACGTTCGATTGATTCAATATCAATGAACCTTGAAAGGAGAGTTGAAGGTTGGAACAAAGGTATACCAAAAATTTTTGGAATCTCCTGGGGATTCTTGATTCAAGCCGAGCTAACCATAGCTCAAAGTCGTATCTCTTTGGTTAATAAAATCCAAAGGGTTTATCGATCTCAGGGGGTACAGATCCATAATAGACATATAGAGATTATTGTACGTCAAGTAACATCAAAGGTGTTGGTTTCAGAAGATGGAATGTCTAATGTTTTTTCACCTGGGGAATTAATTGGATTGTTGCGAGCGGAACGAGTGGGGCGCGCTTTGGACGAAGCGATCTCTTATCGCGCAATCCTATTGGGAATAACAAGGACATCTTTGAATACTCAAAGTTTCATATCCGAAGCAAGTTTTCAAGAAACCGCTCGAGTTTTAGCAAAAGCTGCTCTACGAGGTCGTATTGATTGGTTGAAAGGCCTGAAAGAGAATGTTGTTCTAGGTGGAATTATACCTGTTGGTACAGGATTCAAAAAATTAGTGCACCATTCAAGTAAGGACAAAAACTTTTATTTGGAAATCAAAAGAAAGAATCTATTTGACTTGGAAATAAAAGATCTTTTGTTACACCATAGAGAATTATTTTGTTCTTATGTACCAAACAATTTCCATGAGACATTAGAACAATCATTTACGCGATTTCATGATTCCTAAGAGCGGATTCTTTTACTTTAACTATCTTTAACTATCTTTTAATTATCTGTTTTTTAATTATCTGGTCTGGCTTTTCTTTTAACTTAACTATCTTGTTCTTGTTTGAATATTGATAAAAAAATAATTAATTAAAAGACATTAATGGTTTGTACTGTGTATTAAAGGTCAATTCCCGGCAGAAGGTTCCATCGGAACAATTACTTATTTCAAAGTACCTCGTCTCTTTGTTAAAGTTAAAAAAAAAAACAAAAAGGAAGTGTGGGAAAAATGACAAGAAGATATTGGAACATTAATTTAGAAGAGATGATAGAGGCCGGAGTTCATTTTGGTCATGGTACTAAGAAATGGAATCCTAGAATGGCCCCTTACATCTCTGCAAAGCGTAAAGGTATTCATATTACAAATCTCACTGGAACTGCTCGTTTTTTATCAGAAGCCTCTGATTTAGTTTTTGATGCGGCAAGTAGGGGAAGAACCTTCTTAATTGTTGGTACCAAAAATAAAGCAGCAGATTCAGTAGCATCGGCTGCAATAAGAGCCCGGTGTCATTATGTTAATAAAAAATGGCTTGGTGGTATGTTAACAAATTGGTCTACTACGGAAACGAGACTTCAAAAGATCAGGGATTTAAGAGCAAAACAAAAGATGGGTAAACTCAACCGTCTTCCCAAAAGAGATGCGGCAATATTGAAGAGAAAATTATTTACCTTGCAAACATATCTCGGCGGTATCAAATATATGACGAGGTTGCCTGATATTGTGATCATCGTTGATCAGCAAGAAGAATATACGGCTCTTCGAGAGTGTGTAATTTTGGGTATTCCGACGATTTGTTTAATCGATACAAATTGTGACCCGGATCTCGCAGATATTTCGATTCCATCCAACGATGATGCTATAGCTTCAATCCGATTGGTTCTTAACAAATTAGTATCCGCAATTTGTGAGGGCCGATCTAGCTATATAAGAAATCCTTGATTATGATTAAGGGGGGATTTTTGGATTCGGTTACTATTTATTCTTGAATTAAATAGAAAAAAGCAAAAAGGTAAGTGCGGGCATATTGATAATATGTTATTATATTACGTGATTTCTTGGTATCCTATGTAAATTCTTGATATCTTAAATATACAATTAATGAATACGATTTTTGATTCATATTGGTGAGTTGAAAAAGAGATAGAGATGGTTGAATCAAAATAATTTCTTTTTTGAAGTTCAATTTCTGCTAGAGGACAATATGAATGTTATACCATGTTCCATTAAAACACTCAAAGGGTTATACGATATATCGGGTGTAGAGGTAGGCCAACATTTATATTGGCAAATAGGAGGTTTACAAATCCATGCCCAAGTACTTATCACTTCTTGGGTAGTAATTGCTATCTTATTAGGTTCAGTCATTATAGCTGTTCGGAATCCACAAACCATTCCGACCAACGGTCAGAATTTCTTTGAATATATCCTTGAATTTATTCGAGACTTAAGCAAAACCCAGATTGGAGAAGAATATGGCCCTTGGGTTCCCTTTATTGGAACTATGTTCCTCTTTATTTTTGTTTCTAACTGGTCAGGTGCTCTTTTACCTTGGAAAATTATACAGTTACCTCATGGAGAATTAGCTGCACCCACGAATGATATAAATACTACTGTTGCTTTAGCTTTACTCACGTCCGTCGCATATTTTTATGCGGGTCTTAGCAAAAAAGGATTGGGTTATTTTGGGAAATACATTCAACCAACCCCCATCCTTTTACCAATTAACATCCTAGAAGATTTCACAAAACCTTTATCTCTTAGTTTTCGACTTTTCGGAAATATATTAGCCGATGAATTAGTAGTTGTTGTTCTTGTTTCTTTAGTCCCTTCAGTAGTTCCTATACCTGTCATGTTTCTTGGATTATTTACAAGTGGTATTCAAGCTCTTATTTTTGCAACCTTAGCCGCGGCTTATATAGGTGAATCCATGGAAGGTCATCATTAACTAGCTTTTCAAATAGTCTTTTTTTTTTTAATTCTATTATTAAGCAAGCTTATCCCACATGATTCATGATAATCCAATTGGATGGGTAAGATAATAGTGTATGATTCCATCATCTAGAATTGTAGGAGAAAAGATAGACAATATTCCAACAGAATTCTAAAAAAAAGAAGGGCTGGGGAGGTTATAGTTAGAGTATAATATATGTAATAATGTCTATAGGCTCTAAACCCCCGTCTATTTTTATAGGAATTATTCTATTCCAGAATCAATTAAAAAAAATTAGGATGGTTTACATTATGGAAGAAAAGAATGGATATGTGATATTAGAATCACATTAAATATTTTTTAGTTATATGAGATAAGTCTATCCATAATATCGCTATATTACATAACTATATAATATTTATTATAATATTTATTTTTTTTATAGTATTGTTTATTATATTTATTTATTTATTTTTATTATAGTATTGTATGTAGTATTGTAAGGCTAGAATTTATATTTTTCCTAATTACAACCAATCCTATAATCATAATCTGGATCCTCATTATTCATATTTGTTATGTTATATATGAACAATATACAACATTAAATAAATATATATATATTTATTTATTATCCGGTTTAATTCAAATTGAAATTAGATTCAATTCATTATATATTTCTTATTTATATATTTATTTATATATATATATATATTCTTAATTCCTTAATTCTTATATTTTTATATTAAAATATTCAAAATTTTTGTTATTATTTTATTTATTATTATTTGATAATATGTATAATATACAATACAAATTACAAATAATATAATTTATTATAATTATAAATAAATAATTAATAAATTAAATAAATAATTAATAAATAAATTCTTAATTTAAGTTAAGATATTAATAATTAATATCTATTGGTACTTTTTTATTACTATTACATATTAATATATATATATTTTATTATATTAATTTTTATTTATATTGAATTAATTTGGTATTAAATTAATTTGATAATTTGATTGATATTGATTGCAGCTCACACTGTATTTAGATAGATTTCAATATCAGTCCTTCTCTTCTAGCAATTTTTTTTGAATGAAAAAATAAATAAACTTAACAATAGTGTAGTGTAGTAAAATTTACAAAAACTCTATGATAGTTAAAAACTAAAAACGAGATAGTTCTGATGATTCCGTTTTTTAATTTAGTAATTAATATTATTATTTCAACTTGTGGATCTTAATTAAAAAAGTCATAATTGATTGGTTGATTGTATCATTAACCATTTCTTCTTTTTTGTTTTGTGTGAGGAACTTACCATGAATCCACTGATTTCTGCCGCTTCCGTTATTGCTGCTGGATTGGCCGTGGGGCTTGCTTCTATTGGACCTGGAGTTGGTCAAGGTACTGCTGCAGGCCAAGCTGTAGAAGGTATTGCGAGACAACCGGAAGCAGAGGGTAAAATACGAGGTACTTTATTGCTTAGTCTAGCTTTTATGGAAGCTTTAACAATTTACGGACTGGTTGTGGCATTAGCACTTTTATTTGCGAATCCTTTTGTTTAATCCTCAAAATATAAAAAAAAGTATCTTAGAGACTTTTTTCTTATTAACTCTTAACTTGGAATTTTCCTTTGCTTCTTAGAATTATATTAACACGTTACTAAAAAATTACTTATTTATTGAGACAATACCTAGGAAGGGTTGATTTGAAGATGAGGAATTACCGCATTTACTTGCTTTCTTCCTTTCTGTCTTTAGCTTAGAGTACAATAGAAAACTTTTTTATTTTCATTGTTTGGAAGTGTTTCAACAAATGAAATATTTTTCAATTGATATCAGATCTAAAACCTAAGTCTAAAGTCTAAGTAAAGTATCTTATTAGAATTAGAAAATTTTTTAAAATGTAAAAAAATTTAAACAAAACAAATGAAATTACTAGATTTCTTTTATTCTCATTAAATAAATAAAGTGGAAATAAATAAAAAAAAAGAAATCGATCAAAAAAAGGGCGATCGGAGTGATACAAAGAGAACTCTGTTCTTTGTTAGTCCTATCCAAAAGAAAAGAGAGGAGAATATATGAAAAATGTAATTGATTCTTTCGTTTACTTGGGCCACTGGCCATACGCCGGAAGTTTCGGGTTTAATACCGATATTTTAGCAACAAATCCAATAAATCTAAGTGTAGTGCTTGGTGTATTGATTTATTTTGGAAAGGGAGTGTGTGCGAGTTGTTTATTTCAAGAATAGGATGGATCCATCCATCTGCACTTATGGTATTTATAAGGGATAGGGGAAATAGTAAAAAAGTGCACGATCTCGACGAATTTCTTCTGAATAAATTAAGAAATTATATGCAAGAACCATAGCATTTCGTGATTTATTGGTAAATCCACTTTGATTCTCTATCAACCAATAATGCGAGACCTTTAACATGGTTAAAGCTAAATTGTTTAAAGTCCGGACAAAACATGGTATTCTTTCTACCACTACGTTAGTAACCAAATAGTTCAAAAAAAATTGGTAATTTATTTGATTTTGATATATAACACTCATATCAATAAATAAATTGAAACTATTTACGAGATAAAAAAAGGAACTTTGTTTCCTTTTTTTATCTAATGCCGAATCGACGACCTATGTATAAAAAAGAGGAATTTTTGGACTTGAAGAAACAAAAATATAATATAATTATTATTATTTTAATTTTTATAATCATATTTCCTTTTTTCATTCAAAAAAAATGAAAAAAAAAGTACAAATAAAAAAACAACTTTGCTGACAATTTTAGATTTTGATCTGGTCTAGTCGGAAGAGTCTTCCTAATATTCTGGTTTTTTATTTTATAAGTTTTGATATGTTTAACTACAAACAGAAAAGAGAAGGTAGGCTCATTACATTAAAAAAGCTATGGGAATACTCATACCATAAATAAATAATTGAGCGTGAGAGCCAAATGAATCGAAAGATTCATGTTTGGTTCGGGAAGAGATCATGGAAGTTGTGAAATTAATGGTAAGATAATCTACTTTCATTAAATGATTTATTAGATAATCGAAAACAGAGGATTTTAAGTACTATTCGAAATTCGGAAGAATTACGTAAAGGGGCCGTTGAGCAGCTCGAAAGAGCCCGGACTTGCTTA